ATAAAGCCTGGGGATTGGCATTCCATTGCTGTCATTTTATATGTATATGGTTACAATTATTTACGTTCCCAATGTGCCTATGATGTAGCACCGGGCGGACTGTTAGCTAGTGTGTATCATCTTACGAGAATAGCTTATGGTATAGATCAACCAGAAGAGGTATGTATAAAAGTATTTGCCCCAAGGTGGAATCCTAGAATTACGTCTGTTTTCTGGGTTTGGAAAAGTGCGGATTTTCAAGAAAGGGAATCTTATGATATGTTGGGAATCTTTTATGATAATCATCCACGTCTGAAACGTATCTTAATGCCCGAAAGTTGGATAGGATGGCCCTTACGTAAGGATTATATTGCCCCGAATTTTTATGAAATACAGGATGCTCATTAAATATAAATAATAAAATTAAATATAAATAATAAAATAAGAAACTAATTTTCACTTCTACAACTCCAGGTATTCAAATAATGTTTGTACGTTCTCTTATAGACCAAAGAGCGTAATGGAAGTCTCATTCGCATTCTATTCTAAATGGGCTAAATAAAACGAAATAAAATATAAATCAAATACAAATAAATAATACAAAATAAATAGAATAAAAAAAAATGGTTTCTATTCAAATAAATAAATATATAAAAATAGAAACAATAAAAAATAGAAATAAAAAGGATAAATAAAAAAAAAAAACAAGACAATTAAAAAAATACAATTAGTATTAGGATGACCTAAAAGAGTTTCGCATCATGAACTATGTACCACGCACAAAACTTAAATGAGTTCGACAAAGTCACATAGGAGGAAATGAAGAAATAGAATATGAAAAGAAAAGACAACGAAATGAGAGGAGGGCTTGGATTTTATTTGTACTGTATCTGAAATGAATCTTGGTTATTCCCACCTTTCAACTCCGCGAGACTATACCTTTGAGTCTTTCAACCAATTAATTTAACCTTTCTATTTTAATATGTATGAAGTATTAAATATCTAAAGTATTAACATTGTTTTTGAACGGTAAGAGACACCGTATGAACAAATAAAAAAGAAAAGGAAGTCAAATCTAATTTTTTTTTTATTTTACAGATTTTATAGACATACTCTTTACTCATCTATTCTATAATTCTAGAAAGGGTATATTCTCAGACACCTAGATAGATAAGTATCTATCATGATATAGACTAGTAATGAATATGTATGTTGACCCATATCAATTCATTTGTAAAACGGATACTCATACAAATAAATCATGTGCCAGGAACCAGATTTGAACTGGTGACACGAGGATTTTCAGTCCTCTGCTCTACCAGCTGAGCTATCCCGACCATTATCCGTGCATCGTCCTTATTTTAATAGATAACTTGAGTTTATGTCAATTAAAAAGACAAAAAAAGTCTTACAAAGCTTTATCCAGACCCTGTAATTTCTTGGATCTTCAAAAAGAAAACTTTATAAGTTTTAATACAGTACAAGAAATGATATGTATTGTTAATCATTCAAATTGGAAGTGTGAATACCTTCCTCAAAGATGTTCATTTGTACGCGTATCATATATATCACAAATATTGTAATAAGAAAAAAAAAAAATTTCCACAATCAGATCCATTTGTAAAAGAGTAGAATGATTGAAAAACATAACGAATTTTAAACCGCTAACGAAACGAAAAGAGCGGATCGGATAAATAATTGGGGAATCAAACGGGCCTTTTTGGGGATAGAGGGACTCGAACCCTCACGATTTCTAAAGTCGACGGATTTTCCTCTTCCTATAAATTTCATTCTTGTCGGTATTGACGTGTGGAATGGGACTCTATCTTTATTCTCGTACGATAAATTTTATTAATAAATATTCGATTCTTTCTTCAATTTGGATCGATTCACAACAACTCTTTCGATTTTTATTTATTATTTATAGAAATATAAATAAATAAAGATTCGGGTCGTCATTAATCATTTGAGATAGGATTTCAGTACATATACGTATGTATATAGGTTTATCCTTTCTGTAGTTTTGATATAAGGATTACGTTAATGTAATAACGTAAAGAAGTCAACCCCACTTGTTAGAACAGCTTCCATTGAGTCTCTGCACCTATCCTTTTTTATTCTCGCTTTCTTCTGAACCCTTATTTGTTTTCGTAAAATAGGATTTGGCTCAGGATTGCCCATTTTTAATTCCAGGGTTTCTCTGAATTTGAAAGTTATCACTTGGTAAGTTTCCATACCAAGGCTCAATCCAATTAAGTCCGTAGCGTCTACCAATTTCGCCATATCCCCCATTTTTGTTTTGTTGTTTTAAGATTAGGATCTCATTATGATGTCCTTCCTCGCTTTTTTCCTTTTTCTTTCATTTATGCCGGAATCTTTGAATTTATTAGATACCAATTCCTATATCGAAAAGTGTTTACTCCTATTTTTTTATTGTTTATCTCATTTCATCTCTATCGAAGATCCAGAGTTGATCCAATCAGAAATGATTCTATCATTTCTGTATCCGCAATTCAATATA